TTATTGTTCCTATAGAGTTCGAACTATATATGGGGTATTAGGCATCAAAATTTGGATATTTGTAGATGGGGACTAAAATAATAAGTCCCTCTTTGTCTTTTTGTTCTATCCAGTAATGTAATGAAACAAAAAATGACAAATTCTTTCATTGTTTTTCTCTTCAATGAAAACTAAAATGACCAATTTTAAATTAATTTAATTCTATAGGGTTGAATAAAGATTCGATTGACCATTTGATATAATTGCTATGCTTAGTGTGTGACTCGTTCGTTTTTTGTAGGATTAGGGTTCAAAACACAAAATAGATGGCCCGTACATAGTAAACTTACAGAAGAAATAACCAACTCATCGCTTCACATTATCTAGATCTAAAAAACCAGTCAAGATATGAGATATTGGTCATATCGTTGTAGCAACTGAAATCTTTTTTGCATAAACAAACAACAAAAAAACCAATCTGATTATGAGTTTGGGAAGCGAAATCTAGAATGATGTGGATAAATGGAACGTTGAGAGAAAGAGATAAAAAGAACACCAATGATATATGATTCCAATATAATATGTAAGGTCTATGAATTATTTCATAAAAGGCAGTGTAATAAAGCATCAAACTAATTCCTACCGAATTAAATGAATATGTTCATAGAAAAAAAATCAAGAGCCTCGAGCCAATAAAGACTGAGAAGATTGACTCAAGAACAGGAGCTCCATTGTATAAAATTCAGACCTAACCATTAATCCAGAAGCGCTGGGAACGACGGAAACCTGTGAATACAGAAGATTCTTTTAAAAAGGAATCCTCATGATTCATTGAGTAGGATGGCGGAACAAACCAAGTATCAATTCATTTGTTCTGAAAGATACATGGGCTAATCTTACAATTGAAACAGATACTGAAAGAGTAAATGTTCGCCCGCGAAAGCTTTATTTTACCGAATTGCTCTATTTTTTTTTTGAGCGATGCGATATGATAAACCAAAATAAAGATTCGTTAAAGCCTTATATATTCGTTAAAGCCTTATATATATATTATATATATTTTTTTTTGAATAGTTTATAAATAAATTATAGTTTATAAATAAATTACAAATAAAAAAAAAAATGACATTATCCATAAATATACGGTTAGATATATAGCTTTTGGCTATATATATAAACAAGATATAAAAATTTCTAATAAAAAAATAGATTAGATAAAAATTAGATGAAAAATCAAAGAATCCCCCAATTCGGTGTATTATTCAATAAATTTATTTTTTATCTTAAATAAATTTTTTTGAATCATTTCATTCGCGAGGAGCTGGATGAGAAGAAACTCTCATGTCCCGTTCTGGAGTAGAGATGGAATTTGAAAAAGACCCATCCACTATAACCCCAAAAGAACCAGATTCCGTAAACAACATAGAGGAAGAATGAAGGGAATATCTTCTCGAGGTAATCGTATTTGTTTTGGTCGATACGCTCTTCAAGCACTTGAACCTGCTTGGATCACATCTAGACAAATAGAAGCGGGGCGGCGAGCAATGACACGAAACGTACGCCGCGGTGGAAAAATCTGGGTACGTATATTTCCAGACAAACCAGTTACAGTAAGACCTACAGAAACGCGTATGGGTTCGGGGAAAGGATCTCCCGAATATTGGGTAGCTGTCGTTAAACCAGGTAGAATACTTTATGAGATGGGCGGAGTAGCAGAAAATATAGCTCGAAAAGCTATTTCAATAGCGGCGTCCAAAATGCCTATACGAACTCAATTCATTATTTCGGGATAGGAATAAAATAAAAAGAAGTCTTTGGGATGAAAAAAATTGCAGGTTTATTTTTTTGATTTTGGCCAAATAATATTTCTTTTTTTTCCTTCGTTCTTTGCATTAAACAATCGAATAAAAAACTGATATGATTCAAACCCAGACCCATTTGAATGTAGCGGACAACAGCGGGGCCCGAAAATTGATGTGTATTCGAATCATAGGAACTAGTAATCGCAGATATGCTCATATTGGTGATGTTATTGTTGCTGTGATCAAAGAAGCAGTACCAAATATGCCTCTAGAAAAATCAGAAGTAATCAGAGCTGTAATTGTGCGTACTTGTAAAGAATTCAAACGTGACAATGGTATGATAGTACGATATGATGACAATGCTGCAGTTATTATTGATCAAGAAGGAAACCCAAAAGGCACTCGAATTTTTGGTGCGATCGTCCGGGAATTGAGACGGTTAAATTTTACTAAAATAGTTTCCTTAGCACCCGAGGTATTATAAGACATATAGTTATAGTAAGTGAATGAAATAGATTAATTAGTAAATTGTGTTTCACGCATATATCTTTAAGTTAATTTAAGTTAATCTTTAATAGAATTTTTAAATAAAAAAGCGCATGTTGATTATATCAAAATTAGGAGGCACCAAGAATTTTAGTTCATCATGGGCAGGGACACTATTGCTGACATAATAACCTCTATACGAAATGCCGACATGGATAGACAAGTAACGGTTCGAATAGCGTCTACTAATATCACCGAAAACATTGTTAAAATCCTTTTACGAGAAGGTTTTATCGAAAACGTGAGAAAACATCAGGAAAGCAACAAATATTTTTTGGTTTTAACCCTGCGACATAGAAGGAAAAGGAAAGGCCCATATAGAACTATTTTAAATTTAAAACGTATCAGCCGACCTGGTCTACGAATCTATTCTAACTATCGACGAATTCCTAGAATTTTAGGCGGTATGGGGATTGTAATCCTTTCTACTTCTCGAGGTATAATGACAGACCGAGAGGCTCGCCTAGAAAGAATTGGGGGAGAAATTTTGTGTTATATATGGTAAGCCTTATGATATTTGAATTGGATCCGGAACTTCCTATTTGTGAAAAAAAAAAGAGAAAGGGCGGGTTGTCTAATATCACTACTCCTCCATTAATTAATACTTTAAGGGGGTTTTACCTGGAATGAAAGAACAAAAATGGATTCATGAAGGTTTAATTACTGAATCACTTCCCAACGGTATGTTCCGGGTGCGTTTAGATAATGAAAATATGATTCTAGGTTATGTTTCAGGAAAGATCCGACGTAGTTTTATACGGATACTAGCAGGAGATAGAGTAAAAATTGAAGTAAGTCGTTATGATTCAACCAAAGGACGTATAATTTATAGAATCCGAAAGAAGGATTCGAATAAGAAGAATTAGGGAGGTTTTTCAACTTCTTCATTCTTTTTTTCCTGAAGATCCAATTCGAAGTTAAAAATTTTAAGAAACTTATTTTCTTCCAAGAAGTAGATTCTTAATTAAGTTAAGGTAAGGAATAACAAATATGAAAATAAGGGCTTCTGTTCGTAAAATTTGCGAAAAATGTCGACTGATCCGTAGGCGGGGGCGAATTATAGTAATTTGTCCCAATCCGAGACATAAACAAAGACAAGGATAGTTTTTCTAAAAGAGATTCTCTAAAGAAACCAATGTACAAAAAAATCATGTTTTGACATGAAATGGATATATCCATCTATCTCTTACTCATTTTTATGAGATGATAAAATATGGCAAAACCTATACCAAGAATTGGTTCACGTAGAAATGGACGTATCGGTTCACGTAAGAGTGCGCGTAGAATACCAAAGGGAGTTATTCATGTTCAAGCAAGTTTTAACAATACCATTGTTACCGTTACAGATGTACGGGGTCGGGTGGTTTCTTGGTCCTCGGCTGGTACTTGTGGATTTAGGGGGACAAGAAGAGGGACGCCATTTGCTGCTCAAACCGCAGCAGGAAATGCTATTCGTACAGTAGTGGATCAAGGTATGCAACGAGCCGAAGTCATGATAAAGGGTCCTGGTCTCGGAAGAGATGCAGCATTACGAGCTATTCGTAGAAGTGGTATACTATTAAGTTTCGTACGGGATGTAACTCCTATGCCACATAACGGCTGTAGACCCCCTAAAAAAAGACGTGTATAGGGATAAACTATATAAAAATAAACATTGAAGAGAGTTCAAGAGAAATAAATGATTCAATGATTTGATCAAGTAATATTACTATGGTTCGAGAGAAAGTAACAGTATCTACTCGGACACTGCAGTGGAAGTGTGTTGAATCAAGAGTAGACAATAAACATCTTTGTTATGGACGCTTTATTCTGTCTCCGCTTATTAAAGGTCAAGCCGACACAATAGGCATTGCGATGCGAAGAGCTTTGCTTGGAGAAATAGAAGGAACATGTATCACACGTGCAAAATCTGAAAAAATACCCCATGAATATTCTACCATAGTAGGTATTCAAGAATCAGTACATGAAATTTTAATGAATTTGAAAGAAATTGTATTGAGAAGTAATCTTTGTGGAACTCGCGACGCGTTTATTTGGGCCCGAGGGCCGGGATATGTAACTGCTCAAGACATCATTTCACCGCCTTCTGTGGAAATCGTTGATAATACACAACATATAGCTAGACTGACAGAACCGATTGATTTGTGTATTGGATTACAAATCGAGAAGAATCGGGGATATAGTATAAAAAGACCAAATAACTTTCAAGACGGAAGTTATCCTATAGATGCTGTATTCATGCCTGTTCGAAATACGAATCATAGTATTCATGCTTATGGGAATGGGAATGAAAGACAAGAGATACTTTTTCTCGAAATATGGACAAATGGGAGTTTAACCCCTAAAGAAGCACTTCACGAAGCCTCCCGAAATTTGATTGATTTATTTATTCCTTTTCTACATGCGGAAGAAGAAACTTTAGATTTAGAGTACAATCCAGACAAGGGCACTTTACCCCCTCTTACTTTTCATGATAGATTGGCTAAACTAAGGAAAAACAAAAAAGAAATAGAATTGAAATATATTTTCATTGACCAATTAGAATTGCCTCCCAGGATCTATAATTGTCTTAAAAGGTCCAATATACATACATTATTAGACCTTTTGAATAAGAGTCAAAAAGATCTTATAAAAATTGAAGATTTTCACATAGAAGATGTAAAACAATTATTG